TTCCCACCTTCAGAAGAAAAAATTCCCCTATCATTTGATTTTCTGAAAGGTAACTATCTTGGTTTCGTATATAAATTTATATAGAATCTTTGAAAAAGACTTTCTTTCCTAAGAAAGAAAAACTTACTATCTTTGGGATCTGATCCTACACCGCTGCTCAAGACTTTAGTGGATCAACTCTATTACATAAGTGGATTCCTATTTTATCTCACATCACGAGATAAGTATATCTACCATCATGACATAAGTACGCAGTTATTATTGTATTGGCCCCAAATTTCGCCAATTGATCTTTACGGTGCTTCCCTTACCAATTAGATTCTTTTTTTATCCATAGAAAAAGTAGCTAGGTATATCTATTTATTTTCTTCATATTTCAACTTTTATGAATATAAAGTTTTTTTCTTTGCTACAGCTGATAAAAATCGTTGTTTTAGACGATGTATATGTAGAAAGCCTTTTTTTGTTTTTCTTTTTTTACTTCTATAGTGAAGATAGTCGCACGTAATGACAGATCACGGCCATATTATTAAAAGCTTGTGGTAAGAATGGATTTCGTTCTAGTGCTCGAAAATAATATTCCAAAGCTTTCGTATGTTCTCCATTACTTGTATGGATAAGACCTATATTATAGAGTATATAACTTCGATCATAAGGATCAATTTCTAGTCGCATAGCTTCATAATAATTCTGTAAAGCTTCTGCATAATTTCCTTCGGATTGAGCTGACATCCGTTACGGTCGCCATTCAATTAAAAGAATCTCCGTTCCAAAACCGTACGTGAGATTTTCACCTCATACGGCTCCTCCCTTATGTGCATAAGGAGAATATACATGAAATCAAAAAGATGAAAATATTCTCATTATGGACTGAGCAGGGCTAGTGTTTTTACAAGAAATCTCTAGCCAACCTTCCTGCAAGAGATCTTTTCTTAATATCAAGGGTGTTGAGACTAGATAACTAGATAGAAATGAGAACTCGAGCAATTTCTTTGTTTTCAACGCCTCCTAATTTCCAGGAATTAGTCACTTCAAACAACCTTCGATGGTTATATTGGTATCCAAAGTACGAACGAGATGGATGTTTGTTGTCCCAACCATTCTTTTAGTCCCGAGCCCAATAAGGAAAGGGGTCATTTCTAACAAGGTTTTCGTGTTGTTGATTCCTAGGTGTAGTGCTTCTTCCCTTATGCTGTCCGTTGGTACTAGTGTAGTGGAGTAGGATTGCCCCATAATACAGAACCTCTAGATATAACCTTTCGCTCAATACTAGAATCTAAGATTGAAACATAGCATCTGAGGTTGCATTAATCGAGGATACACGACAGAAGGAATTGTTCTATTTCCAAACTTCACCTTCAACAAGCGTAGATTTATTTCAAAAATTTTTCCGAATCACATGTCTTTCTCGTAAGACCAAGAGAAAAAAAAGAATCAAATCACACCATCTCTGTAATAGGTAAATGCCTCCTTTTCTCCTGAAGTTGTCGGAATTATTTGCAATAAGATATTGGCTACAATTGAAAAGGTCTTATCAATAAAATTTCCATTTATCCGCGATCTAGGCATAGCTAGCAATCCATTTTATAATTCTTCTCATTCCCTCTCGGGGGAAAATGATCCCACAAAGAAAAGAATTGTACAGTACGAAATAACATAAAAATAGATTGATTTGAAAAAAAAAGATTATGGGCTTTTTATTCCAATTGTTCCTTTTTTATAGGAATCAATAAGAAAAGGTCCAACCCGGTTCGATTTCATCCTAATGTAGTAGTATACCAACGAAGCGAACTATTCCGATTTCGTTGAAGTTACAGATTCAAATAACTCGAGAAATTTGTATTGAATTATGATACAAAGAGGAAAAAATCATTCTATGATGAAAATAGAATAACCACCTCTTTTTTATGTTATGTACATAGCAGGTATACAATCCACTATACAAAATGTTTTATCAATCTAGAATAGAGGGGTGAGGGAAGGGGTTTGTTGTTGAGAATTCTAAAGTCGGAAAGAAATTTGAGAATTTGTAAGGTATGGAATCGTAGTCTATATAGAATTATGATAGAAAGGTATCCATTAACCCTAGTCTAAAAAATCTAGACCTATTAATCAGTTGATTCGTTCTAATTCATTGATTTAATGGATTCGAATCGAATTTCTAGTAGGAGTCGTTTTTGCAAACACAAACCCCCTTTTCATTTTCAAAATTACAAATCAAAAAATTTCGTAAAAAAATAATTGTCTTGAGGTCTCGAAAGATCTTTCTTTACTTTGATGAAAAATTTTCTATTTTTATTTAGAATATTTTGTAATATATAGTTCAAATATATAGTTAAAATGGATTGGTCATACTTATCCAATCCAATAATCTAGAATGAAATATGAAGAACTCACTATTCACTTGGTTTTTGATTCATAATCATTATGTAGGAGAGATGGCCGAGCGGTTCAAGGCGTAGCATTGGAACTGCTATGTAGGCTTTTGTTTACCGAGGGT